TCTTTTGATTTCGGAAAAAACTTTCTTTATCAATATACTGCTTCTTTTACACACACATCTCCATTCCATAATAGAGAATGCCGATAGTTAGGATTCATTCAAAAAATAGAGAATCCACTCATTGGGGAAAACTCCTTCCCGTATCAGGCACTAATCTATTTTTAACGTCTAATTAGATCGGGAAATTATTCAAATTAAGAATAGAAGCTGGTTGCTTTTTCTTTCTGATAATTAATTGAAGCTATAGGGCCTCTATCCATTTATTCATTCGACCCAACTTGATTTTGTTCGGTTCCAAGAACAAGGTTTTGGACTGATCCGATAAGAATCAAATATCCTCAGAACTCTCCATTGATACGACATGCTATTTTTTCCATTTATTCCCTTTCAGGATCAGTCGCGGTCTTCCAAACTTTACCAATGGTATGGACGAATCCCTCACTTCATCCAAATGTGTAAAAGATTCGAGCCGCACTTAAAAGCCGAGTACTCTACCGTTGAGTTAGCAACCCGAAGAAAATAGAAATGAAACACCCCTTGTTGAAAGAGTGTATAGAAACCATCCGAATTCAAAAAAATGAAATGATATTTAAACAAAAAGCAAGGAAATTCGAGGAGCTAATCAAACGATTGAGTTAAGAAATCTCAAAAAAAAAACAGATTTCTAACTCGAAAGAGAAGTTACCCCTATAGAATTAAGACGATTCTAGGCTACTAGAGTATAGACTCAAGCTATGCGAATAGCTAGAGTCCTCTTCTGCCCAACAAGGAAAGTAGTTCAATCAGCTTCCGGAGGATCGAAGAATAGTGGTTGATGATAAGATTCAAAATCTTCCAACTTTTGTATTCCGGTGACATAGATATCACTTCTATATTCTTCTCAATTTTCCGTAGTATTTGAATGAGGTCAACTACCCTATCGTCGATTTCTCGGATCTCGTCTATCTGTAACTTATAGAAATCCTGGAGAACCTTAATTGCTATAAAAAGTAACTTTTGAAATTTATGCAAATCCAATAGGATTGAGAGATATGATCTCGGGGCCTTCTTTTCTATGTTCAACGAAGAATCAGCACCCAGAGATTGAAGTTTCAGATGAGTCAGATCCACTAATCGAATGAGACCATCCAGTAGCCTGTTCATTTGTCTTAAATCCGAAGAATCCAGATTCTCTTTCTGGTTTATAACAAGTATCTCCCGGCCAACGAAATCGACGAGTCTTAGTATCTCATCCACCGTCGGTGCACCCCGATCTTCATCGTGTCCTTCTTGAATCTCTCTAGCACTGCAGGAAAATGGAGTGGTAGCAAAAAATGGAGAAACCTTTGACTTTTGGGATAATTGAAGCAAACTGTCACGAATATTTTTTGAATTGTCTCAATGAATGAAATTGAATTGGACAATAAGCATCACTAATTTCTTTCTTTTCTTTGAGTTACTCTTTTCTCTGTCCTGGTCAATCAAACCTATTTTTCCAATGTATAAAAGCCCTGGATTATCAGGGGACCCCAGAAGGAAGGGGTCCCGGGCTTCTTATAAACCTTTGGAGACGTTCCTACAGTGGAAGGGGGGGTCAAAAAAGTCAAGTAGAGAAAAATGATACAAAATTAGATACAAGTCGCTACCTCCCTTGGGATTCCTTTTTTCTTTAATTGAATTTCATTTGATTAGACGAAAGTTCCTTCAAAACTTCGGCTTTCTTTAAAAGATTGTGAACAGTTCTTGTGGGTTGAGCACCTTTTTCAAGGAAATCTAGAATAAGAGGAACATTTAAATAAGTTTGATTCTTCAGTGGATCATAAAAGCCCACTTTCCTAAGATCTTTTCCTTCTCTTCGGGATCGAACATCAATTGCAACGATTCGATAGACGGCTCATTGGGATAGATGTAGATCAACAATACCCCCCCTAGAACCGTATAGGAAGTTTTCCCCTCGTACGGCTCGAGAAAAAATGATTTGATTCAAAGGTTTGTCTATGTATGTAATTCGAAGAAATGAAATGACAAATGGGCCTAGAAATTAGACTATGATTTCAGTCTTTTTTCTTCCCGAAAATGCAAACCATTCGTACTCATAACTCAAGTTGGATAATTCTCAAATAGCTCAAAGGAGAAATCTTGAGTGAATTTGATTTATTGAGTGGTCTTTACTCCCTTTTGTTTGTCTCCTTTCAATTCTATTTGAATTCTTTAGTCTGATCTAGGTATTGAGACTATCGAGACAATAAAAATGGTCTTTCCTTGTTCTTAGATCCTTTATCCGTCTTTCAATCAGTGGGTTTAGACATTACTTCGGTGCTTCTTAATCCTTCCAAAATGGCAGCAACATACCCCTTTTGGATTCCTTTCTAGCAAAGAATCCTATGGACAGTTGATTCCCGCATGATACACTTTGACTCGAAAATAGTTTGATAAATTCAAACAAGTTTTGCTTTTGAATTGCAAACTTGCTCGAATTCGATTCTTTCGATTTCTATATTATGGAAGATCCATTTACGAAGTTGTTCCAATTGATTAATTGGCATTAACCCTAGATCCTTGCCCCCCGAGAAATGAATGAATCCTTTCGACTCGAGCTCCATCGTGCACTATTTCCAACCCAACAAAAAACGAAGGGTTCGAGTGGAACAGAACAAACAATGTCGAGCCAAGAGCACCCGCATTCCTAGATAAATGAAAATGGTGGATGGAAAAATCCACAACGGATCGTATCCTTCAAGTCGCACGTTGCTTTCGACCACATCGTTTCAAACGAAGTTTGACCATAATATTCCTCTAATTTGGAACCGGTATGGAATTGATTCAAGTATGGAATCATGAATAATCATTGGTCCGGCATAGACATCGGAATCGAGTCTTCTTCTTCTATAATATGATATGTGGAACTATTTTTCTGAAAAAATCTTAGCAAGACAGCATCTTTAACATACATAAATAATCTATAGATAAGAAAAAAAATAGAAATCTAGAAAGGAATCACTTTTTGAATCCGTATCTTCAAGTGATTTAATAGGATAGATTAAACGACTTCCTACTTTTTGAGTACCAAAGATTCCACTTACAAGGAATCAGTCCAAAAATTTGGATTTCAATTGAATGAAATTGAATTGGACAATAAGCATCACCTTTGATCTTCATAGGAAGATAAGTCTTTTTTTTTGAATTTGCCTCATCAATTGAATGAAATTGAAATTGGACAATAAGCATCACCTTTGATCTTCATAGGAAGATAAGTCTTTTTTTTTGAATTGCCTCATCACTGATTTAATTGAAAATAGATCAAAAAAACGAAGAAAGAAATCCAATTTTTTTCATGAGATGTATCAAAAAATGATGGAAGTTAAGATTGGAATCTTTATTCTTTTTATCTGTCTGATTATGAAAATCAAAAAATCGGGAGTGGTTTTGCTACCTATCAGATAGACTGAACAGTTGTAACTATGATCGATATTCGATAATATCGAATTGCTATAATTCGACTTTCGGTTTCAATAATTCAAAGGATGACAAACCTTTTTTCACAAAAAATGCAAAAATGATTCTTGAACCAGACATACCCTATAAGGGAAACATTTCCTCATTTTCGATGATTATAGGGTATGTATTTTCTTTCACTTTAAGATGGGGTTGAGTAATCGTTCAATAATCCACTCTTGTCATAAAATGAATAAAAAAAGCGATAGGATAAATCACCCCTGCCTCAATCCTTACATAGATTTCCTATTTTTCATTAGAGCCAAAGACGAAAGACCTAAAGAAAAAAATGAGATTCAAAGAAAAACATTGGCTCCCTAACATATTGCTATATGCTATCGAACTTCATCACTTGTTAATGAGATTTGAACCGACCCACCTATTGAAATTCGATTATGGATTAAGGCCTATCCACTCCAGTACTTCTTTCGAGCCGAATAATAGAGCATAAAAAAATGGATATGCAGTGGGACGAAAGGATTCGAACCTTCGAATACCGGGACCAAAACCCGTTGCCTTACCACCGGTCGGCTACGCCCCATTTATGGAACCTACACACAAATAAAGAATACTATTCTTTTAGTTGTTTGTCAACTCCAGTCCAAATATGGATCGATCTATCCAATAGATTAGGACTAGAATTTTGATAGATATAGATATAGAATTCAACTGAATTTATTGATCATTACATAGAATTCAATTAACATATTGTATGAAAGTATGATTTCTTCTATTCTCAATAGAGAATTGGAAGATTTTTGATTGGGTGGGTTCAAAGAAAAAGAAGGAGTTTTCGTCTACCTTACTTTCTTTCTTCTTTTTTCCTTATATCAAAAACTCAATCAAAATGCAATTATCCCCAAGAACAAAATGTCTGTTATGCTTAACATCGTTAGTTTGATCTGTATTAATTCTGCCTTTTATTCGAGTAGTTTTTTCTTCGGCAAATTGCCCGAAGCCTATGCTTTTTTGAATCCAATCGTAGATGTTATGCCAGTCATACCTCTGTTTTTTTTTCTCTTAGCTTTTGTTTGGCAAGCGGCTGTAAGTTTTCGATGAAATCCTTACTACTAATTAATATCCTAAAAAATGGATGATTTCTTCGAGAAAAAATTCTAACAATTGAGAAAATCAGATAAGTTGGAGAGTATGAACGCTCGATTCGGACACTGAAATTCTTGAATAGTCGCCATAACTACGGCTTACCCCCATCATTTTGGACCTTTTTTTCAATGAAAGACCCTATTTAGGGTCTCAAGGAAAATTTTGGTTAATGAAAAACAAATGAATTTGTGACGAGTTCTATTTCTAGAAAAAAACCTCATTTCTTGATGTCAAAATAGGATATGTCGTAGCAAAATCGAAGATCTATTCTCTTTTTTTTTCCAAAAAATCATCTTGGAGATTGTGTAATGCTTACTCTGAAACTCTTCGTTTATACCGTAGTGATATTTTTTGTTTCTCTCTTTATCTTTGGATTCCTATCTAATGATCCGGGGCGTAATCCTGGACGTGAAGAATAAAATCCAAAGGGTTTTCTTGGTTCATTTTCCAATTTTCTTAGGATTTGATCTATTCCACATATTGAATTAAGATTTTAAAAATTGGAAAAGAATAAATCAAGTCAGCAACGAAAACGGAAAGAGAGGGATTCGAACCCTCGGTACGAATAACTCATACAACGGATTAGCAATCCGACGCTTTAGTCCACTCAGCCATCTCTCCCAATTGAAGAAGTACTACATTCCACATAATGGAAAATGGAAGTAGTCTTTCTTTCTCTATTTTATGATAGATAGATAGAGGTTCACAAATCAGGAATTTCCTTTATCTCCACATAATGGAAAATGGAAGTAGTCTTTCTTTCTCTATTTTATGATAGATAGATAGAGGTTCACAAATCAGGAATTTCCTTTATCTAAAAAGGGGCTCGAAGACGCCAACAATCGAACTAAAGAAAAAAAATAAGGAGGACCCCCTTTGTTTTGTGTTGATTTTGTTCAAAAGACCCTTCTTATTCTGATGGCCTGGCCTAGTCAGTACCTAGCCGGGCCGGGCCCCTTTTTTGTTCGAAGAAATTATGGATAATTCATAATTTATCTGATATCTGATTTGAAAACAAAAAGACTTTTTTCATTCTAGTAAATGGAATATTTTCTATTCAAGCAAGAATAAAAAGAAGAAAGACTATTGAGATTCTTTTTCTTGTTCTATTCTATTTTCATTTTCCGAACGAAAAAAGAAACTATGGATTCTTCCACAATGCATTTTTCGGTTATGATTTTAGTGTTTTTTTGATCCCTATCTATCTTCTTTAGCAAAAGAGAAAGCTTGAGTTAGTTAATTTCAATTAAATGAAGCCTCTTTTCGGAATCTCATTCCATTTTGAGATTCCCATGAAAAAAGTCAACACTCTCATTTTGATGATTCTTTGATCATCCTATCTTGATCATGCTCAATTATCGTGGTTGACAAAAGGTCCATTTGTAGACAATAATGGTATTGTAGCGGGTATAGTTTAGTGGTAAAAGTGTGATTCGTTCTATTAACCCTTTAAATAGAAATAGTGAAAGGGTCTTTGGATTTGATTCATATTCCGATCAAAAACTTTATTTCTTAAAAGGATTGAATCCTTTACCTCTCAATGATAAATTCGAGAAAAAAGTACGCATTCTCGTGATTTGTATCCATGAGTCACTTAGAAAGTGCAAAGTTGGATTATGAAATTGCGAAACATAATTTTTCAATTGGACCAAGACTGCCAATTGAATAAGTATGAGTAAAGGATCCATGGCTGAAGATAGAAAGTCAATTTCTAATCGTAACTAAATCTTCCATTTTTTTGGATTCCTAAAGAAATGGAAGCAAAATAGCTATTGAACGATGACTTTGGTTTACTAGAGACATCGGCCTATTCTTTTAGCTCGGTGGAAACAAAATCCTTTTCCTTAGGATCCTTTCAAATAGAAATAGAGAACGAAGTAACTAGAAAGATTGCTAGAATCACCTTCTTTCTAGAAGGATCATCTAGAAAGCGATTCACTTTGTTTGGGTGCAGACAAAAAGCTAACATAGGTGTTATGGCTTTCATTTTCTTTTTCTCATTTTGTTCACATCTTAGATCTAAGAATTGACTCATCTTCCATAAAGGAGCCGAATGAAACCAAAGTTTCATGTTCGGTTTTGCATTAGAGACGTTCAAAGTGCTGAATCGACGTCGACTATAACCCTTAGCCTTCCAAGCTAACGATGCGGGTTCGATTCCCGCTACCCGCTTATTTCCTTTTTTCGAAATTCTAAATATTGTCGAATTCGATTCTCTAATTCGAGCATAGAGATAATCTATTATGATATGATTTAGGATTACGATTAGTGAATCATGGAATAGACAAAAAAGATCTCACATACAATCCGATTTTTTTGTTTTGAATTCAGACAAGAGATAGAAAAATCAAAATCCGAAAACAATCGGAATGAATGGCGTCCATTGTCTAACGGATAGGACAGAGTTCTTCTAAATCTTTGGTATAGGTTCGAATCCTATTGGACGCATTTCTATCTATTTTTGATTTCGATAGCAAGAAAGACTTTTTCCATAATTGGAATCCGAGAGACTTGATTCCTTTTTGAAGAGAAAAGGGAGCGATTTATTTATGCTTGTTCCTGAAGTAGAAAGCGGTCCATTTGGTCCTGAATAGCTTCTTTCAGGAGGGCTTCTGCTTCCTCAGTAAATGTCTTAGTCGAAGATATGATTTCTTCGAACTCAGGTTTATTCGTTTTTACGTACTTACGTAATTCACCAAGAAATGGCCTTACCTGTCCAATTTCTAATGAATCAAGATAACCCTTTGTTCCGGTATAAATAGTTATTATCTGTTCGTCTACCCTAAGAGGCTCTGCTTGGGATTGTTTCAGCAATTCACGTAATCGTCGACCCCTTGCCAATTGATTCTGAGTAGCTTTATCAAGATCTGAGGCAAATTGTGCAAAGGCTTCTAATTCTGTAAATTGCGCCAGTTCCAATTT